GCCCCGGAGGATAGATTATTACGAGCTATACTTGGCATTCAGGTATCCACTTCAAAAGAAACTTCTCTAAGACTACCTATAGGGGGAAGGGGTCGAGTTATTGATGTGAGATGGATCCATAGAAAGGGGGTTTCCAATTATAATCCAGAAAGGATTCGTGTATATATTTCACAGAAACGTGAAATAAAAGTAGGTGATAAAGTAGCTGGAAGGCATGGGAATAAGGGTATAATTTCTAAGATTTTGTCTAGACAAGATATGCCCTATTTGCAAGATGGAACGCCCGTGGATATGGTATTCAACCCATTAGGAGTCCCCTCACGAATGAATGTGGGACAGATATTTGAATGTTCGCTCGGGTTAGCGGGGGATCTGCTAAAGAAACATTATAGAATAGGACCCTTTGATGAGAGATATGAGCAAGAGGCCTCAAGAAAACTAGTGTTTTCTGAATTATATGAAGCCAGTAAGCAAACAAAAAATCCATGGGTATTTGAACCCGAATATCCGGGAAAAAGCAGAATATTTGATGGAAGAACAGGAGATCTTTTTGAACAACCTGTTCTAATAGGAAAGTCCTATATCCTAAAATTAATTCATCAAGTTGATGATAAAATCCATGGACGTTCCAGTGGGCATTACGCACTTGTTACACAACAACCCCTTAGAGGGAGGGCCAAACAAGGGGGACAAAGAGTAGGAGAAATGGAAGTTTGGGCTCTAGAGGGATTTGGTGTTGCTCATATTTTACAAGAGATGCTTACTTATAAATCTGATCATATTAGAGCTCGTCAAGAAGTACTTGGTGCTACGATTATTGGAGCAACAGTACCTAACCCAGAAGGTGCTCCAGAATCTTTTCGATTGCTCGTTCGAGAACTACGATCTTTGTCCCTGGAACTGAATCATTTCCTTGTATCTGAAAAGAACTTCCAGATGAATAGGAAGGAAGCTTGATCTCAGTGAATCAGAATTTCTATTCTATGATCGACCAGTATAAACATCAACAACTTCGAATTGGACCAGTTTCCCCTCAACAAATCAGGGCTTGGGCAAAAAAAATTCTACCCAATGGAGAGATAGTTGGAGAGGTGACAAAACCCTATACTTTTCATTATAAAACTAATAAACCGGAGAAAGATGGATTGTTTTGTGAAAGAATTTCTGGACCCATAAAAAGTGGGATTTGTGCTTGTGGAAATTACCGAGGGATTGGGGCTGAAAAAGAAGACCCGAAATCTTGTGAAGAATGCGGGGTGGAATTTGTTGATTCTCGGATACGAAGGTACCAAATGGGATACATCAAACTGACATGTCCAGTGACTCATGTGTGGTATTTGAAACGTCTTCCTAGTTATATTGCGAATCTTTTAGATAAGCCCCTTAGGGAATTAGAGGGCCTAGTATATTGCGATGTGTGATTTGATCAAAATTTTCATTTGACAGATTTGGACTGAGAAACTGTCATCCCATTTAATCTGATTGGGATGCCCCCGGCTCTGACATGTATCTTGGGAGGAGGAACATGAAGCTCAGAATTATGGGTTCATTCAAGACTTCAAAATTGAAGAAAAGGGGAATTGATCCATGGTCGATTCCGTAACATATAATATAGGAATAGTTAGTTATACCTCGTGAAAAAATATTTTTTGTGGAATTCTACATTCCATTTCTTTTAGAAAGAAATTCTAGCGCAAGCGAATATGGCATGGTTACAGGAGCCTATCTATCGCATATATGCTTCAAGGGATATCATGGCACATAATCATCGAGGTGAGTAGAGACCTAAAAAAGATCGAATGGAACAATACAATATATAGACAAATAAATCCTTTACGAGTCCCAAAATATTCCTTTCAGGGGATTCATCATTTGAGGGGAAGTAGACTACTCAAGAATTTCACATTTCCTTTTTTTCGTAAACATAAAGAAACATAAAAGAAAGTAAAAAAGGTTAGAGTTAAAATCAAAAATAAAATAAGATAAGAATGAATCGATGAAAGGCTGGTCCTTACTGGGAACTTGAGTAAAGAGTAGCTTTTTGTAGGGTTTTCTCGAACAAAGTTTAAAAAGAAGAAGAACCCCTTTCTTTATTTGGTGTAACTACTTGAGCCGGATGAGAGGAAACCTTCACGTCCGATTGTTAGGGGGGGAATCCAATACTATAGGAACCTATCTCGATTTTTCTTTTGCTAGGTCTATAGCTAAAAAACCTACTTTCTTACGATTACGAGGTTCATTCGAATATGAAATACAATCCTGGAAATACAGCATCCCACTCTTTTTTACTACTCAAGGTTTCGAGACATTTCGAAACCGAGAAATCTCTACGGGGGCAGGTGCTATCAGAGAACAATTAGCCGATTCGGATTTGCGAATTATTACAGATAATTCTTTGGTAGAATGGAAGGAATTAGGAGACGAAGAGTCCGCAGGAAATGAATGGGAAGATAAAAAAATTAGAAGAAGAAAGGATTTTTTGGTTAGGCGCATAGAATTA